ATTAAATGAATTTTTTCAACTAATCATAAAGATATTGGAACTTTATACTTTTTATTTGGAATATGATCAGGAATAATTGGATCATCATTAAGAATAATTATTCGATTAGAATTAAGACAAATTAATTCAATTATTAATAATAATCAACTTTATAATGTTATTGTAACAATCCATGCTTTTATTATAATTTTTTTTATAACAATACCAATTGTAATTGGTGGATTTGGAAATTGATTAATTCCATTAATAATAGGATGCCCTGATATAGCTTTCCCACGATTAAATAATATTAGATTCTGATTATTACCTCCCTCATTAACAATAATAATTTCAAGATTTTTAATTAATAATGGAACAGGAACAGGATGAACAATTTATCCCCCCTTATCTAATAATATTGCCCATAATAATATTTCAGTAGATTTAACAATCTTTTCGCTTCATTTAGCTGGGGTCTCATCTATTTTAGGAGCAATTAATTTTATTTGTACAATTTTAAATATAATACCAAATAATATTAAATTAAATCAAATTTCATTATTCCCATGATCAATTTTAATTACAGCAATTTTACTAATTCTCTCATTACCTGTATTAGCAGGTGCAATTACAATACTACTAACAGATCGAAATTTAAATACTTCTTTTTTTGATCCATCAGGAGGAGGAGATCCAATCCTATATCAACATTTATTTTGATTTTTTGGCCATCCTGAAGTTTATATTTTAATTTTACCAGGTTTTGGTTTAATTTCACATATTATTAGACAAGAAAGAAATAAAAACGAAACATTTGGAAATATTAGAATAATTTATGCCATATTAACAATTGGGCTATTAGGATTTATTGTATGAGCACATCATATATTCACTATTGGAATAGACGTTGATACACGAGCCTATTTTACTTCAGCAACTATAATTATTGCTATTCCTACAGGAATTAAAATTTTCAGATGATTAGCTACTATTTATGGTTCAAAAATTAATTATTCTCCATCAACAATCTGATCAATTGGATTCATTTTTTTATTTACAATTGGAGGGCTAACAGGAGTAATTTTAGCTAACTCATCTATTGATATTATTTTACATGATACTTACTATGTAGTTGCTCATTTCCACTACGTCTTATCTATAGGAATCGTTTTTGCTATTATTGCAAGATTTATCCACTGATTTCCTTTATTTACAGGATTTTCAATAAATAATTTTTTATTAAAAATTCAATTTATTTTAATATTTATAGGAGTAAATTTAACTTTCTTCCCTCAACATTTTTTAGGCTTAAATGGAATACCTCGACGATATACTGATTATCCAAATAATTTTTTAATATGAAATATAATTTCATCAATTGGCTCAATAATTTCAACTTTTAGAATTATTTTATTAATTTATACAATTTGAAATAGAATTTTTTTAAAAAAAATAACAATTTTTAAATTAAATTTAAATAATTCAATTGAATGAATTCATAATCTACCACCTCTAGAACATTCTTATTATGAATTACCATTAATTAGAAATAATTTCTAATATGGCAGAAAATATGCAATGAACTTAAAATTCATTTATAAAGAACAATCTTTTTTTAGAAATCATAACATGATTTAAATTTAGATTTCAAAATAGAAATTCTCCTTTAATAGAACAATTAATCTTTTTTCATGATCATACAATTTTTATCATTACAATAATTATATTTACAATTACTTATATAATAATTTTTATTATAAAAAATAAATTTATTAATATCAAAATTAAAGAAAATCAATTAATTGAATTTATCTGAACAATTATTCCCCCTATTATTTTAATTTTTATTGCTTTACCATCTTTACATTTATTATATTTAATAGATGAAATTAAATCACCAATTATAACAATTAAAATTTTTGGACATCAATGATTTTGATCTTATGAATATTCAGATTTTTCAAACATTGAATTTGAATCCTACATAATTAACAACTTTAAAAATGAAAATTTTCGATTAATTGAAGTAGATAATAAAACAATCATTCCATTTAAATTTAATATTCGACTTTTAATTTCATCAGATGATGTAATTCATTCTTGAACTATTCCTAGATTAGGAATCAAAATTGATGCTATTCCCGGTCGAATAAATCAAATTAATTTATTTTTAAATCGACCAGGAATATTTTTTGGACAATGCTCAGAAATTTGTGGAATTAATCATAGATTTATACCAATTCAAATTGAATCAATTAATTTAATTAAATTTATTTATTGAATTAAAAATTTTTAAAATCCATTAGATGACTGAAAAGCAAAGTAATGATCTCTTAAATCAAAATATAGTAAATTAGCAATTACTTCTAATGAAAATGATTAGTTAAAATTTCATAACATTAATTTGTCAAATTAGAATTATTTTCTTTAATATCATTTAATTCCACAAATAGCACCTATTAATTGATTAATTATATTCATTTATTTTTTAATAATATTATATATATTAATAAATTTAATTTATTTTAATTTTAATAAAAAAAATAAAATAAAAAAAATAAATAAAATCTTAATTAAAAATTATAATAAATTTATTTAATATTTTTGATCCAACAACTTCAATATTTAATTTAAGAATAAATTGAATTACAAGATTAATAATTATAATTTTAATACCAAACTTTTTATGAATTTTACCTAATCGTATTAATTGAATTTTAAATAAAATTTATATAATAATAAATAATGAAATTCTATTACTTTATCAATCAAAAAAAATTAAGTCACCATCTTTTATATTTTTGACACTTTTTATATTTATCCTAATAAATAATTTCAATAGACTATTTCCTTATATTTTTTCATCATCTAGTCATATAATTTTTTCTTTATCAATAGCTCTACCATTTTGATTATTTTTTATTTTAATCTCAATATTTAAAAATTTTAAAAATTTTATTGCCCATTTAATCCCTCTAAATACTCCTATTTATCTTGCCCCTTTAATAACACTTATTGAAACTATAAGAATTTTCATTCGACCTATATCATTAGCTATTCGATTAACAGCTAATTTAATTGCAGGACATTTACTTATAACTCTCTTAAATTTTAATTCATTAATAATTTTAATTATTATTATTCAAATATTCATAATAATATTTGAAATATGTGTAGCTTTTATTCAAAGTTATGTATTTTCCATTCTTTCATCACTATATTCTAGAGAATAAATAAAAAACCAAATCAAAAAAAATGTTAAAATTCAATCAACCATATTTTATTTTAGATTTAAGTCCATGACCAATCATAATATCAATTAATATTTTTAATTTAATAATATCAAACATTATAATATTAAACTTCAAATTTAATTACTTAATATTAATAAATTTTTTAATTATAATAATAATTTTTATTATATGATGACGAGATATCATCCGAGAAAGAACTTTCCAAGGTAAACATAATTTTTATATTATAAATATTATTAAATTTAGAATAATTCTATTTATTATTTCCGAAATATTTCTATTTATTTCATTTTTTTGAAATTTTCTTCATAATTCATTAGCACCTTCAATTGAATTAGGATTAAATTGACCACCCAAAAATATTAAATTTTTTAATCCAATTCTAATTCCTTTATTAAATACAATTATTTTATTAACTTCAAGATTTACAGTAACTTTAACACATTTTTTTTTACTTAATAATAAAAAAAAAAAATCAATTAAATTTATAAATTTAACAATTATTTTAAGTATTTATTTTCTTATTCTTCAAATAATTGAATATAAAGAAGCAATATTTACTTTCTCTGATTCAATCTTTGGATCATCTTTCTATATAGCAACCGGATTTCATGGTATACATGTATTAATTGGAACAATTTTTTTATTATTAAATCTAATGCGTATATTAAAATCACATTTATCTTTCATTCACCATATTAGATTCGAATTAGCTGCTTGATACTGACATTTTATTGATATTATTTGATTATTTTTATATATAACATTTTATTGATGAAATAATTAAAATTAATTTTATTAATATAAAAAAGTATAATTGATTTCCAATCAAAAAGTTTAAAAAAATTAAATAAAATAATGTTTAATAATATTAAATTAATAATATTAATATTACTATTACTAACAATATTAATAATATTAATAATATTAATTAATATAAAAATAAAATTTAATTTTAATAAATCTGCCCCATTTGAATGTGGATTTGACCCTTTTAATAAATCACGAATTCCTTTTTCATTAAACTTTTATTTAATTGCAATTATTTTTTTAATTTTTGATATCGAAATTTCAATTATCTTACCAATAATTTTAAACTTTAAAATTTCAAATATAATAAATTTTAATTTAATATTTCTAATATTTTTTTCATTTATAATCATTACAATTTTTTATGAATGAAAATTTGGATCCCTTAATTGAAAAATTTAAGGATAATAGTTAAAATAAATAACATTTAATTTGCTTTTAAAAATTATTAAAAAAAAATTTATCTTATAAAAAAATAAAAAGTAAAATTTTACATATTAATTTCGACTTAATAATAGATTTAAAAATCTTTATTTTTAATTGAAACCAAAAAAGAGGTTTATTACTGTTAATAATAATATTGAAAAAAAAATTCCAATTAAAAAGATTTAATTTAAAAGAAGCTGCTAACTATCTTTAAAAGCATTAAAATGTTTAATCTTTTTATTTATTAGTTTAAAAAAAACATTATATTTTCAATATAAAATTATTTAATATAAAATTTATAAATAAAAATTTTTTTAAAACAAAAAAAAATATTTAAAAAATAATTTTACAAAAAAAATAAACTACAAAATTTTAACAATTTTAAAAAAAAAAAAAAACCAAAGGTAGTTACCTTTGAAACATTTTTTTAAAAATTTTAATTAGAAATTAACCACAAAATTTTTTTAGGAAAAAACAACCCAACTTAAGATTTTAAACATTTTCAAAATTTTGATAAAAAAAAAAATTTTTTTAAAACAAAAAAAAATATTTAAAAAATAATTTTACAAAAAAAATAAACTACAAAATTTTAACAATTTTAAAAAAAAAAAAAAACCAAAGGTAGTTACCTTTGAAACATTTTTTTAAAAATTTTAATTAGAAATTAACCACAAAATTTTTTTAGGAAAAAACAACCCAACTTAAGATTTTAAACATTTTCAAAATTTTGATAAAAAAAAAAATTTTTTTAAAACAAAAAAAAATATTTAAAAATAATAAAATTACCTTCATATCTTCAATATAATACTCTAAACTTAAGCTATTTAAATAAATTAAAAATTAAATAAAAAAATTATTATAAATAAAATAAAAAATACTAACAAAAAAATTTTATAATTATTAAAAAAAATTTTTTGATTAATAATAATAAATATTTTAAAAAAAGAAAAAATCCCTCTATTCAAATTATACTCCACTCAACCATTCTCAACTAATTTAAATATAATATAAGAAAAATAAAGAAAATTATTTAAAAAAAAATTAACTTTTAAAAATAACAAATTCCATATTAAACTAAAAAAAAAAATCTTAAATATAGAAAAAATATAATTTAAAGAAAATAAAAAATTATTTAATTCAAAAAAAAATCAAATTCTAAAAATTAAAATTAATAATGTTAATAATTTAAATTTAAATTCTAATAAAACTAAATCAAATTTATAAAATATTAATCATATAAAAAAAGAACCAAAAAAAATTATAATAAAACTAATAAATAATATTCTTAAAATTAAAAACTTTCTTTCAAACTTAATAATTATCAAATAACTAAATATAGAAAAATTTATTATTAACAAATAATAAATTACTCGAATAGAATAAAAAAAAGTAAAAAAAAAAGAAAATAAAAAAAATATATAAAAAATTAAATTAATATTAACTATAAAAAAATATTCAAAAATTAAATCCTTAGAATAAAAACTACAAAAAAAAGGAAATCCACATAAAGATATTAAAGTAAAAATAAAAATTAAACTACAAAAAGGTAAATAATAAATTAAACCACCTATTTTACGAATATCTTGATTATTATTTATATTTAAAATTAAAATCCCAGATCTCAAAAATATTATAGATTTAAACAATGCATGTATTAATAAATAAAAAAAACATATATCAACTTTTCCTAAACATAAAATTAAAAATATAAATCTTATTTGTCTTAAAGTAGAAAAAGCAATAATTTTTTTTAAATCAAATTCAAATACAGCATTTAAACCAGATATAAATATAGTTAAACAAGAAACTACAAGTAAAAAATCATAAAAAAAAAAATTTATAAAAATTTCATTAAAACGAATTATTAAGTAAATACCAGCTGTTACTAAAGTAGAAGAATGAACTAAAGAAGAAACAGGTGTAGGAGCAGCTATAGCTAAAGGTAATCATGAAGAAAAAGGAATTTGAGCACTTTTAGTTAATCTTGCTAATAAAACTAAAAAAATAATAAAAATTAAATAAGTAAAATTAACATAATAATTAAAAAAAATAAAATTTCAAGAACCAAAATTTAATATTCAAATTAAAGAAAAAATAATAAATAAATCTCCTATCCGATTTAAAATAACTGTTACAAAACCAGAACTAAAAGATTTTTTATTTTGATAAAAAATAACTAAACAAAAAGAAATCATCCCTAAACCATCCCAACCTAATAAAATTCTAATCATATTAGGACTAATAATTAAAAATACTATAAATATAATAAATAAATTTATTAAAATTAAAAACCGAAATTTATTAAAATCAAAATTTATATATTCCATTCTATATAATAAAATCATAGAAGAAATTAAAAAAACAAAAGAAATAAAAATTAAACTTATTCAATCAATCAAAATAACATAAACAAACAAACAAGAATTTAAAAAAAAAAATATATATTCAATAAAATAAAAACTTTCCAAATAAATAAATAATAATCCTAAAAAAAAAAAAAAAATAAAAAAAAAAAAAAGAAAAAAAAAAAGAAAAGAAAAAAGTTAAATTTAATTATTTAAATATAACAATTACAATCTTTAATTCCACAAATTAATATTTTAAATAAACTATTTAAATTAACAAAATAATTCAATAATTAAAAAAATTAAATTTAAAGGTAATCAATGTAAAAATAATAATAAATACTCTCTTAAATAAATATAAACTAAATAATTTAAAACATAAAATAATTTACCAAATTGAGTATATAAATATAAATATAAACTATATAAAAACATTAAAACTATAATAATAAAATAAAAATAATAAAAATAATCCAATCAAATTATTAATCTAATTAATAATATTAATTCGCCAAATAAATTTAAAGAAGGAGGAAAAGATATATTTGAAGAACATAATAAAAATCATCAAAAAGATAAAAAAGGATAAATATTAATTAAACCTTTATTTAAAAATATTCTACGACTTTTAAAACGCAAATAACAAATATTACTTAAACAAAATAATCCAGAAGAACATAAACCATGACCAAATATTAAAATTAAAGATCCAGAATATCCCCATATGTTTAAAGTTAAAAACCCAATAATAACAAGCCCTATATGAACAACAGAAGAATAAGCAATTAAAATCCTTAAATCTCTTTGAAAAAAACAAACTAATCTCAAAATAAATATACCTAATAAACACAAAGAAATAAAATAAAAATTTAGCTTTAAATTAATTTTAAAAACCAATATTAAAATATGATAAATACCAAAACCACCCAATTTTAATATAATACCAGCTAAAATTATAGAACCAGAAATAGGAGCTTCAACATGAGCTTTAGGTAATCAAATGTGAAATATAAATAAAGGCATTTTTACTAAAAAAATCATTATTAAAAATAAATAATAAAATAAATTTAAATTATTCAAATAATCATAATAATAAATATAAATAAAAACAAAATTATTTAAATTTAATAAACAAAAAAAAAAAGGTAAAGAAAAAAAAATTATATAAATAAATAAATAAAAACCAGCTTTAAAACGTTCATATTGATAACCTCAACCATAAATTAAAATAATAATAGGAAATAAATTTATTTCATAAAAAATATAAAAAACAATAAATATTCTTCTAAAAAAACAAAAAAAAAAAATTATAATAAAAATAAATATTAAAATATTAAAATAAAAAAAATAAATATTTTTTAAATTCAATCTAGGAATATAAACTAAACTAATAACTCAAAGACCCAATATAAACATTAAATAAGAAAATATATCTATACCAAATAAATAACTAATATTTATAAAATAATTAAACATAGGAATTTTAAAATATATGAAAAAAAAAAAAAAAAAAAAAAAGTTTTGTACTATTCAACTTTTAACTTTAAAACTTAAAAAAATCATACCAAAAAAAATAAATATTAAAATTATTAACACTGTAAAATTATTAATGATTTTAAATAATCATTACCATAAAATCGAACTATTAAAATCAAAATAGTTAAACCTAAAACACTTTCACTAATACAAAAAATAAAAAAAATAATTAACAAAATATATTGTTTAATAAATAATATTAAATTCATAAAAAAAAATAAAAATAAAATTAATAATATAAATTCTAAACCTAGAAGTATTATTAATAAATGATTAAAATTAAAAATATAAAATAAAATTCCAGAAAATAATATAAACAATAAACTTAAAAAAAATAAATTTATCATTTTAATAGTTTAAAAAAAAACATTGATATTGTAAATCAAAATTATATAAAATTATTTAAAATAAAAAAAAATCAGTATAAATATAATTTCATATTATCATTAATTTCCAAAATTAATATTTTTTTATTAAAATATATACTGAATTATAATCAAAATAATAATTATAATTAACTTAATACTATCAACTATTTTAATAAATTTAAAATCACCATTAAGAGCTAATTTAATTATTTTAACTCAATCAATTTCTCTAACTATATTAATTAATTTAATTAATAAAACTTCATGAATTTCATTTATATTATTTATTTTATATGTAGGAGGATTAATAATTATTTTTTTATATATTTCAAGTATCGCTTTTAATGAATTAAATATCAATAAAAATTACAAAAATATTTTAATTAAAATAATTTTTATTTTAATAATTTTTTATATAATAAAAAATTTTATTTTATTAGAAAATTTCCAATTAGAAAATAAATTTATTTTTGAAGATAATTTTTATTTAATTAATATATTTTTATTACCAAATAATTTAATAATTTATTTCATACTAATAATTTTATTATTTATATTAATTTTAATTATTTGATTATTAAAAAATAATAAAGGCCCTATTCGACAAAAAAATTAAATGAAAAAATCTCTTATAAAAACTTTAATGCCTTTAATTAATTTACCAACACCAACAAATCTTAGATTTATATGAAATTTTGGATCATTATTAATAATTTGTTTAATTAACCAAATTTTAACAGGATTATTTTTAGCATTTCATTATAAAACAGATATTAATTTAGCTTTTCAAAGTATTATTAATATAAATCGAAATATTAATTTTGGATGACTAATTCGATCTTTTCATGCAAATGGTGCATCAATATTTTTTATTATAATTTATATTCATATTAGACGAGGAATCTACATAAATTCATTTAATTTTAAAATAACATGACTAATTGGTGTAATTTTATTATTACTAACAATAATAACAGCCTTTGTAGGATATGTTTTACCATGAGGACAAATATCATTTTGAGGAGCAACAGTAATTACTAATCTCTTATCAGCTATTCCTTATTTAGGAAATTCAATTGTAATTTGAATTTGAGGAGGATTTTCAATTAATAATGCAACTTTAACTCGATTCTTTTCAATTCATTTTATTTTACCTTTTTTAATTTTAATATTTACAATTATACATTTAATATTTTTACACTTAACAGGATCTAATAATCCTTTAGGGATTAATAGAAACTTTGATAAAATTATATTTATACCATATTTTATTATCAAAGATTTAATTGGATTAATTTTATTTATATGAATATTTATAATTCTAACTTTAATTTTCCCATATATATTAAATGATCATAATAATTTTATTATAGCAAATCCTATAATTACACCAAATCATATTCAACCAGAATGATATTTTTTATTTTCATATTCAATTTTACGAGCAATTCCTAACAAATTAGGAGGTGTAATTGCTTTATTAATATCAATTTTAATTTTATTAATTTTACCAATAATAAATAACAAAAAATTTTTAAGAAATAAATTTTACCCTTTAAATAAATTAATATTTTGATTATTTATTATAACATTTTTTCTATTAACTTGAATAGGAGCACAACCAGTAGAATCACCATTTATTGAAATAAGACAAATTTTAACATTCATATACTTTTCATATTTTTTTTTAAATTTTTATATTATAAAATTATGAGATAAAATAATTTAGTTAATTAATTTAAATAAAATATTTATTTTGAAAATAAAAATTAGAAAATATTCTATTAACTTTGTACAAAAATTAATGATATAGATTAAATAATTGAATAGAAAAATTAAAAATAAATATAAATAAAGATAAAGGTAAAATTAATTTTCAAATTAAATATATTAATTTATCATAACGAAAACGAGGTAAAAACCCACGCAATCAAATTACTAAAAATATAAAAATTAAAATAAATATATTTAAATAAAATTTATTTAATATTAAACCAAAAAATATTTCAAATAATAATATACCCATAAATATAATTCTTAAATACTCAGATATAAAAATAAAAATAAAAGAAAAACTTCTAAATTCAATATTAAATCCAGAAACTAATTCTGATTCTCCTTCAGAAAAATCAAAAGGAGAACGATTCATTTCAGCTAAAAATCTAATAAATAATAAAATAAATAATAAAAAAAGAAAAAAAAAAAATTTAATATTAATTTGATAAATAAAAAAATCATTTAAATTAAAACTATTAATTAAAAATATCAAATTAATAATAATAATTATTATTCTTACCTCATAAGAAATTATTTGAGAAATAAAACGAATTATTCCTAAAACAGAATAATTAGAATTAGAAGATCATCTAATTAATATAAAAACATAAACTATTAAACTAGAACAACAAAATATAAAAATTAAACCAAAATTTATTAAATAATTTAACCCAATATAAGGATAAATAAATCAAAAAAATACTGAAATTAACATACCTAATATAGGAGAAAATAAAAAAAAAAAAAAATTTATATTATTAGGATAATTACATTCTTTAAAAAATAATTTTAAACCATCCCCTATAGGTTGAAAAATACCTTTTAATAAAAATTTATTAGGCCCTTTACGTAATTGAATATAACCTAAAATTTTACGTTCTAATAAAGTAAAAAAAGCAACTCTTATAAAAACTATAATAAATAAAATTAAAAAATTAATAATAATTAATAATAATAATAAAATTATTACCTATAATATAAATTATATAATTAAATTCTAAATTTAACACAATTATCTGCCAAAGTAATTTAAAATAATATTATTTTTTTATAAAAATCTAATTTTTCTATTTAATCCTTTCGTACTAAAATAAAATAAATAATTTAAAGATAGAAACCAACCTGGCTTACACCGGTTTGAACTCAAATCATGTAAGAATTTAAAGGTCGAACAGACCTAATACTTAAAATTTTGCACCTAAGATTAATCTTAATTCAACATCGAGGTCGCAAACTAATTTTCAAATTTGAACTTAAAAAATTAATTACGCTGTTATCCCTAAAGTAACTTTATCCTATAAATAAAATTTTTAATTCAAAAAATCATTAATTAATGTAAAATTTTAAAAAAAGTTAAATATTTTTTTTTATCACCCCAATAAAATAAATTTAAAAATTTTTTATATTTATTAACCAAAAATTTAAAATAATAAATTTATAAAGTTTTATAGGGTCTTATCGTCCCTTAAAAAAATTTAAGCTTTTTTACTTAAAAATAAAATTTTAATTATATAAATAATAAAGTTTATTTTTCATTAAATCTTTCATACAAGTCCACAATTAAAAGACTAATTATTATGCTACCTTTGCACAGTTAAAATACTGCAGCTATTTAATTTAATCATTGAGCAGATCCTATATTAAATTAAACTTAATACAATGTTTTTGTTAAACAGATGAAAATATTATTTGCTGAATTCATAATTTATAAATAACTAAATTATACTAATTTAATCATTATTACTATAAATTAATTATTAATTTATAAAATTTAATAAAAAAAATAAATAAATATTATAATAAATTAAAATTTAAATAAATAATAAATTTTTACAAACTTTAAAATAAAAATTTCTAATCCTAAAATTTATTAATTAAAATAAAATTTATTTTATAAAAATTTTAAGCTTATCCCTAAAATAATTTAAATTTAAAATTTAATTAAAAAAAATTAATAAAACTTTTAAAATTTTAAATTAAATTTAAATCTTAAATAACTAAATATATTATAACGAATTAAATTTCTAAACTAAAATTATTTTATAAATATTTTTAAAACAATAACTTAATAATAAAATTAACTCTATAAATTTTGAGAAATTAAAAATAAATTAAAAATTTTAATTAACCCTGATACAAAAGGTACTAAAAAAATTCTTTAAAAAATTTAATTAAATTCTTTCACAATACTAATAAACTATAAATCTAAAAATTATTTCATAATAAATACTTAAACAAAAAAATTAAAAACTATTTTTATAAATCTAAAAAAAAAAATAACCACATTAATTAAATAAATTAAATAAAGTTTATTTAAAACATCTTATCATTGTAAATGATATACTTAATTTAGATATTTATTTTTTTTCTTTCTAAATACACTTTCCAGTACATTTACTTTGTTACGACTTGTCTTACTTTTTATAAGAATGACGGGCAATATGTACATATTTCAGATCTTTATTCATATTAATTAAATAATTAAATTTACTATTAAATCCAATTTCATCTTAATTTTCATTTTAATTCCAAAAATAAAATTTAATGTAACCCATTACTTTCTTAAATATAAACCACATCTTGACTTAACATAAATTAATAAATTAACTAATGAAAATAAATTTTTTAACATATTCTTGACAGCGATATATGAATTTAAAATTTAAGTAAAATTAATCGTGGATTATCAATTATAAAACAGGTTCCTCTAATAAGAAAGAAATACCGCCAAATTTTTTAAATTTAAAGAACATAACTATTAATTTTTAAGTAAATAATTTTTAAATTTTTATAATAGGGTATCTAATCCTAGTTTTAAATAAAATTTAATAGAATAAAATAATTATAATAATAATTTTAAATTAAAATTTTACCTTAAAATAAAAATTAAATTACAAATAATATTTAAATACTAATAACCAACCTATTTTATTAGCATAATAAGTTTAACCGCAACTGCTGGCACATATTTAGTCTATACTAAAATTAATAATTAAATCTAAATTTCTTTAATATTTAATACTTAATACTGAGAAATATTAAAATCCTTTAAGAAATTAATTAACAAAAAAAAATTTTCATATATTTTCTTAATTAAATAAAATTTTATAACAAAATAAATTATAATTATATATAAAAAAATTAATAAACGGTTTAATATAAATAAAATTATTAAATCAAACAAAATAACACTATAAATATAAAATTACTAATTAATAACTAAATGTATAAATAATTAATTACAAATAAACATTTTATAAATATATTATAAATACATATCAACCTAATAAGAAATAATTATGTATAAATCACTTATTAACAATAAATAATATTAAAAATCATAAATAAGAATAAAAATAAATATATTAATAATATATATTAAATACTTATTAATAACTAAATACATAAATTATTTACATTATTATAAATATATTAATAATTAAATACATAAATTATTTACATATATATATATATATTTATATATAATAATTAAATAAATAAGTTATTATATATTTATAATATATTATCATTATAATAAATATATATTATATAATAATATATCTATTATATATTTATATATTATTATATTATATATATATTAATAATATATTACATATTAATAATACACTACATATTAATAAATTCCTTATATTATTCTTTTTCTTTTTTTTTTTTTACAGGAAGGGCAGGCCCTCCTTTTATGTAAAAAAAAAATAAAACGGTTCAATAAATTAAATTATTAACTTAATTTTCATAATATTAATAAAAAAAAAATTTAAAACCAAGAAACTTTTTTTTAATAAAAAAATTTTTTTTTAATAAAATGCCTGAAAAAAGGATTACTTTGATAGAGTAAATAATGTACAAAAAATACTTTTATTAAAATTATATTTTTAGAATTAACCTAAACCTTAAATTTCAAAAATTTAAATGCATTAAACACTTAAATATAAAAATTTAACATAAAAAAAGAAAAATAAGCTAAATAAAGCTTTTGGGTTCATACCTCAAATATAGATTAAAATTCTTTTTTCTAATAAATTTAAATTTAACAAAAATAATATTCTTAATTTTATTAATTTTTAGAACTATTTTTTCAATCTCTTCTTCAAATTGAATATCAATATGAATAGGATTAGAAATAAATTTATTTACTTTTATTCCAATTTTAAATTTTAAAATATCAATTTATTCAATTGAATCAACTATAAAATATTTTTTAATTCAAGCTTTTGCTTCAATTTTGTTAATAATTTTTTTAATTAATAAATCAATATTTTTTATTATTAATAATAACTTATTAATTATTTTACCCTTATTAATAAAATTAAGACTAATACCATTTCATATCTGATTACCTTCAATAATTGAAGGTTTAAACTGATTTTCCTGTTTTTTAATATTTACTTGACAAAAAATTACTCCTATAATCATAATTTCTTATTTAAATATAAATAAAAATATAATTTTTCTAATTATTTTTATTTTAACAAATTCGTTATTTGGAATTAATCAAAATTCATTTCGCAAAATTTTAGCTTTATCTTCAATTAATAATTCAACATGAATATTAATAATAATTTTAATAAATGAAAATCTTTGAATAAATTATTTTATTATTTATTCAATTTTAAATTTATTAATTATTAATATTTTACAAAAATACAATATTAACTATATTAATCAATTAAAATTTTTCAATTTAAATTTCTTTTTTAAATTAAATATAATTTTAATAATTTTTTCAATTATAGGACTTCCTCCTATAATCGGATTCCTAATAAAATGAATATTAATTAAAATATTAATATATAATAAAATATTTATAATTTTAATACTATTAATTATATTAACAATTATTAATTTATATTTTTATATTAAAATAACATATTTTTTATTATTTAATTTTAATTTATTTAATAAATGATTTTTACAAAATAAAAAAATTAATAAATTTAATTATTTAATATTTATAAATTTTTTTAGATTATTTATCAATTTTTTTAATATTCAAATTTAAAATTTATTTTTATTAAGATTTTAAGTTAATATAAACTATTAATTTTCAAAATTAAAAATATAAAATATTTAAATCTTAATAATACCATATACCTTTAAATTTGCAATTTAACATCATTCAATGAATATAAGATTTATAAAATTATTGATAAAAAGATAATTAATATCTATATATAAATTTACAATTTACAACCTAATTTCAGCCATTTTATCT